GCTAGCGTAGCTTAACATAAAGCATAGCACTGAAGATGCTAAGATGGACCCTAGAAAGTCCCGCGTGCACAAAGGCTTGGTCCTGACTTTACTATCAGCCCTGGCACAACTTACACATGCAAGTCTCCGCAACCCCGTGAGGATGCCCTTAATCCCCCGCCCGGGGACGAGGAGCAGGCATCAGGCACAACTTTTAGCCCAAGACGCCTTGCCACGCCACACCCCCAAGGGAATTCAGCAGTGATAAACATTAAGCCATGAGCAAAAGCTTGACTTAGGCAGTGCTAAGAGGGCCGGTAAAACTCGTGCCAGCCACCGCGGTTATACGAGAGGCCCTAGTTGATAGACACGGCGTAAAGGGTGGTTAAGGAGAGTAAAAATTAAAGCCAAAGGGCCTCTTGGCCGTCATACGCTACTGAGCGTCCGAAGTCCAAACACGAAAGTAGCTTCAATACCAACCCACCTGACCCCACGAAAGCTGAGAAACAAACTGGGATTAGATACCCCACTATGCCCAGCCATAAACCTAGACGTTTTATCACAACAAACGTCCGCCAGGGTACTACGAGCGTCAGCTTAAAACCCAAAGGACTTGGCGGTGCCTTAGACCCCCCTAGAGGAGCCTGTTCTAGAACCGATAACCCCCGTTAAACCTCACCACTTCTAGTCATCCCCGCCTATATACCGCCGTCGTCAGCTTACCCTGTGAAGGTTTAACAGTAAGCAAAATGGGCATAGCCCAAAACGTCAGGTCGAGGTGTAGCGCACGAAGTGGGAAGAAATGGGCTACATTTTCTATCACAGAATAATACGAACAGCATTATGAAAACTAATGCTCGAAGGAGGATTTAGTAGTAAAAAGGAAATAGAGTGTCCTTTTGAACCCGGCTCTGAGGCGCGTACACACCGCCCGTCACTCTCCCCTGTCAAACAGCAACAAATGTATTTAACACCAAAGCACCGACAAGGGGAGGCAAGTCGTAACATGGTAAGTGTACCGGAAGGTGCACTTGGATCAAACCCAGGACGTGGCTGAGATAGTTAAGCATCTCCCTTACACCGAGAAGACATCCATGCAAGTTGGATCGCCCTGAGCCAAACAGCTAGCTTAATAACCAAAATAACTAAACAACGTAAATAACACAACATAACCGCAACCTACGAACTAAACCATTTTTCCACCTTAGTACGGGAGACGGAAAAGGTGCCTATAAGCGATAGAAAAAGTACCGCAAGGGAAAGCTGAAAAAGTAATGAAATAACCCATACAAGCACTAAAAAGCAGAGACTTAACCTCGTACCTTTTGCATCATGATTTAGCCAGTACACCCAGGCAAAGAGACCTTTAGTCTGAAACCCCGAAACCAAGTGAGCTACCCCGGGACAGCCAATATGGGCCAACCCGTCTCTGTGGCAAAAGAGTGGGAAGATCCCCGGGTAGAGGTGACAGACCTACCGAACTTGGTGATAGCTGGTTGCCTAAAAAATGAATAGAAGTTCAGCCTCGTGCCCCTTAAGCGAATCAAGCAACATCTAATTAACACAAATAAGCGAAACACGAGAGTTAGTTAAAGGGGGTACAGCCCCTTTAACAAAGAATACAATCTTACACAGGAGGATAAAGATCACACTTCACAAAACACGTCGTCCCAGTGGGCCTAAAAGCAGCCATCTGAACAGAAAGCGTTAAAGCTCAAACGACAAAAAGTTTATTATTATGATAAAAAATCTCACTCCCCTAAATCTATTAGGCCACTCCATGCTAACATGGAAGAAACTATGCTAAAATGAGTAACAAGGGGACCCATCCCCTCCCCGGCACAAGTGTAAGCCAGATCGGACCGACCACTGGCAATTAACGAACCCAAAAAAAGAGGGCAGCGTAAAGAACAAGCAAATTCAAGAAAACCTCACAGCACCAAAATCGTTACCCCTACACCGGAATGCCACCAGGGAAAGACTAAAAGAAAGGGAAGGAACTCGGCAAACACAAGCCTCGCCTGTTTACCAAAAACATCGCCTCCTGCAAACCTCAAAGTATAGGAGGTCCAGCCTGCCCAGTGACCACAAGTTCAACGGCCGCGGTATTTTGACCGTGCAAAGGTAGCGCAATCACTTGTCTTTTAAATGAAGACCTGTATGAATGGCCAAACGAGGGCTTAACTGTCTCCCCTTTCAAGTCAGTGAAATTGATCTACCCGTGCAGAAGCGGGTATACGACTACAAGACGAGAAGACCCTTTGGAGCTTAAGGTACAAACCCAATCACGTTTAAACAACTCAATAAACAGCACAAACCTAGAGAAACATGGGATTTTACCTTCGGTTGGGGCGACCGCGGAGAATAAAAGATCCTCCATGTGGACTGAGCCAAAAAGCTTAAAACCAAGAAAGACATTTCAAAGTCACAGAAAATCTGACCAAATATGATCCGGCCCACTAAGGCCGATCAACGGACCAAGTTACCCTAGGGATAACAGCGCAATCCCCTCCCAGAGTCCATATCGACGAGGGGGTTTACGACCTCGATGTTGGATCAGGACATCCTAATGGTGCAGCCGCTATTAAGGGTTCGTTTGTTCAACGATTAAAGTCCTACGTGATCTGAGTTCAGACCGGAGCAATCCAGGTCAGTTTCTATCTGTAATGTTACTTTTCCTAGTACGAAAGGACCGGAAAAGAGGGGCCAACGCTAAAAGCGCGCCCCACCCCTAATTGATGAAAACAACTAAATCAAATAAAGGGAGAACCCATATATCCGCCTAAATAAGGCCACACTAAGATGGCAGAGCATGGTAATTGCAAAAGGCCTAAGCCCTTTCAGCCAGAGGTTCAAATCCTCTTCTTAGTTTATGCTAAACACTCTACTAACCCATCTAATTAACCCCCTCGCATATATTGTCCCTGTTCTACTAGCCGTAGCATTTTTAACACTAATTGAGCGAAAAGTGCTAGGATATATGCAATTACGGAAAGGCCCCAACGTAGTTGGACCATACGGACTCCTACAACCAATTGCCGACGGAGTAAAACTATTTATTAAAGAACCAATCCGCCCATCAACATCATCACCAATTTTATTCTTAACAGCCCCCGTGCTAGCTTTAACACTAGCCCTGACCCTATGGTCACCCATACCGATGCCTCACCCAGTCACTGACCTCAACCTTGGAATTCTATTTGTCCTGGCCATGTCAAGCCTAGCAGTTTACTCCATTCTCGGGTCAGGATGGGCATCAAACTCAAAATATGCACTCATTGGCGCCCTACGGGCCGTAGCCCAAACAATTTCCTACGAAGTAAGCCTAGGGCTCATTCTTCTATCAATTATCATCTTTTCAGGGGGATATACACTCCAAACATTTAACATTACCCAAGAGGCCATTTGACTCCTAATTCCAGCCTGACCCCTAGCTGCAATATGATACATCTCAACACTAGCAGAAACAAACCGGGCACCTTTCGACCTAACTGAGGGTGAATCCGAACTGGTCTCCGGATTTAATGTAGAATACGCAGGGGGCCCATTCGCCTTATTTTTCCTAGCTGAGTATGCCAATATCCTATTAATAAACACCCTATCCGCCATTCTATTTCTGGGAGCCTCCCATACACCAACTATACCAGAACTAACAACAATTAACCTAATAACCAAAGCCGCACTCCTCTCAATCGTCTTCCTATGAGTCCGAGCCTCCTACCCACGATTCCGATATGATCAACTAATACATCTAGTGTGAAAAAACTTCCTCCCCCTAACCCTAGCCCTGGTATTATGACATACCGCCCTACCAATCGCATTTGCAGGACTCCCCCCACAACTCTAACAAGGAACCGTGCCTGAATGCCCAAGGACCACTTTGATAGAGTGGCTTATGAGGGTTAAAGCCCCTCCAGTTCCTAGAAAGAAGGGAATCGAACCCATACTCAGGAGATCAAAACTCCAGGTGCTTCCTTTACACCACTTCCTACGACAAGGTCAGCTAATCAAGCTTTCGGGCCCATACCCCGAACATGACGGTTAAAATCCCTCCCTTGTCAATGAACCCCTATGTACTTATAATCCTCCTCTCTAGTTTAGGACTAGGAACCACCCTAACGTTTGCCAGTTCCCACTGATTACTCGCTTGAATAGGATTAGAAATTAATACCATAGCAATCCTCCCCCTAATAGCACAACAACATCACCCACGAGCAGTTGAAGCAACCACCAAATATTTCCTCACCCAAGCCACCGCAGCAGCAATAATTCTATTTGCAGCCACCACAAATGCATGAATAACCGGAGAATGAGACATCAACAACCTCTCACACCCCATTGCTTCAACCATAACCTTAACCGCCCTAGCACTAAAAGTAGGCCTTGCACCAATACACTTCTGAATGCCAGAAGTACTTCAAGGACTTGACCTAACAACAGGACTAATCCTCTCCACATGGCAAAAACTAGCCCCATTCGCACTAATTATTCAAGTAGCCCCAAACACCAACCCTGCACTACTCACAGCCCTAGGCCTCTCCTCAACACTCATTGGAGGGTGAGGAGGACTTAATCAAACCCAACTACGTAAAATCCTAGCCTACTCATCAATTGCACACATGGGCTGGATAATTATTATTCTGCAATACGCCCCTCAGCTTACCCTAGTTACCCTTGGACTATATATTTTTATAACATCCACAGCCTTCCTATCACTAAAAATAGCATCAGCCACAAAAATCAACTCCCTAACAGCAACATGATCAAAAAGCCCAATCCTAACAGCAACCACAGCCATAGCCCTATTATCACTTGGGGGGCTTCCCCCACTCACAGGATTTATGCCAAAATGATTAATTTTGCAAGAACTAGCAAAACAGGACCTCCCAGCCACCGCAACAATTATAGCCCTAGCCGCCCTACTAAGTTTATATTTTTACCTACGACTGTGTTACGCAATAACCCTGACCATCTCCCCTAGTACAGCCAACGCCACAACACCATGACGGACCCAAACCACCCAATTAACACTTGCACTGGCCCTATTCACAACAACAGCCCTGGGCCTCCTACCAATTGCCCCCTCCATTTTGGCATTAGCCACCTAGGGACTTAGGATAACCCAGACCAAGAGCCTTCAAAGCTCTAAGTAGGAGTGAAAATCTCCTAGTCCCTGCCTAAGACTTGCGGGACTTTATCCCACATCTTCTGAATGCAAATCAGACACTTTAATTAAGCTAAAGCCTTTCTAGATGAGAAGGCCTCGATCCTACAAACTCTTAGTTAACAGCTAAGCGCTCAAACCAGCGAGCATTCATCTACTTTCCCGCCGTTAGCCTGAGTAAGGCGGGAAAGCCCCGGCAGACGTTAATCTGCGTCTTTAGATTTGCAATCTAATATGTTCTTCACCACGGAGCTATGATAGGAAGAGGACTTAAACCTCTATCTTCGGGGCTACAACCCACCACCTAACTTCGGCCATCCTACCTGTGGCAATCACACGCTGATTCTTTTCTACCAACCACAAAGACATTGGCACCCTCTACCTAGTATTTGGTGCCTGAGCCGGAATAGTCGGTACTGCTCTCAGTCTACTAATCCGCGCTGAACTAAACCAACCCGGATCACTCCTTGGTGATGACCAAATTTATAATGTCATTGTCACTGCACATGCCTTCGTCATAATTTTCTTTATAGTAATGCCCATTCTCATTGGAGGCTTTGGCAACTGACTAGTGCCCCTGATAATTGGGGCCCCGGATATGGCATTCCCACGAATGAACAACATAAGTTTCTGACTATTACCACCGTCCTTCCTTCTACTTCTGGCCTCATCTGGCGTAGAAGCCGGGGCAGGGACAGGGTGAACTGTTTACCCCCCACTAGCAGGCAACTTAGCCCACGCGGGAGCATCCGTAGACCTAACTATTTTCTCCCTGCACTTAGCAGGTGTATCATCCATCCTAGGGGCAATTAATTTTATCACTACAACCATTAATATAAAACCCCCAGCCATCTCCCAATATCAAACGCCGCTATTTGTATGAGCCGTCCTAGTAACAGCAGTCCTTCTCTTACTTTCCCTGCCAGTCCTAGCAGCCGGAATTACAATGCTTCTAACAGACCGAAACTTAAACACAACATTCTTTGACCCCGCAGGAGGAGGAGATCCAATTTTATATCAACACCTATTCTGATTCTTCGGGCACCCAGAAGTATACATCTTAATCCTGCCGGGCTTTGGAATTATTTCTCACGTGGTAGCTTATTATGCTGGTAAAAAAGAACCATTTGGCTATATAGGAATGGTATGAGCAATAATAGCTATCGGCTTTCTAGGATTCATCGTCTGAGCCCACCATATGTTTACAGTCGGAATGGACGTAGACACACGAGCATATTTTACATCGGCGACAATAATTATTGCCATCCCCACAGGTGTGAAAGTCTTCAGCTGATTGGCAACACTCCATGGAGGCTCAATTAAATGAGAAACACCAATATTATGAGCCCTCGGCTTCATTTTCTTATTTACAGTTGGAGGGCTGACGGGAATCGTCCTGTCAAACTCATCCCTTGATATTGTTCTCCACGACACATACTACGTAGTTGCCCACTTCCACTATGTCTTGTCAATGGGTGCTGTATTCGCAATTATAGCAGGCTTTGTACACTGATTTCCACTATTTACCGGATTTACCCTACACAGCACCTGAACAAAAATTCACTTCGGGGTAATATTTGTAGGAGTTAACCTCACATTCTTCCCACAGCATTTCCTAGGCCTGGCAGGAATGCCACGACGATACTCAGATTACCCAGACGCTTACACCCTATGAAATACAGTTTCTTCTATTGGATCACTCATCTCACTAGTAGCAGTAATTATGTTCTTGTTTATTTTATGAGAAGCCTTTGCCGCTAAGCGAGAAGTTTTATCAGTTGAATTAACCACAACAAATGTAGAGTGACTCCACGGATGCCCACCACCATACCACACATTTGAAGAACCAGCATTCGTTCAAGTTCGATCAAATTAACCGAGGAAGGGAGGAATTGAACCCCCATATGCTGGTTTCAAGCCAGCCACATAACCACTCTGTCACTTCCTTATAAGACATTAGTAAACTTGTAAATTACATCACTTTGTCAAGGTGAAATAGTAGGTTAAACTCCTGCATGTCTTAAGCCCACGGGCTTAATGGCACATCCCACACAACTAGGATTCCAAGACGCGGCGTCACCCGTTATAGAAGAACTTCTCCACTTCCACGATCATGCCCTAATAATTGTATTTTTAATTAGTACCTTAGTACTCTACATTATTGTTGCAATGGTCTCAACAAAGCTCACTAACAAATATATTTTAGACTCGCAGGAGATCGAAATCGTATGAACCGTCCTCCCAGCTGTTATTCTTATTTTAATTGCCTTGCCCTCATTACGAATTTTATATCTTATAGACGAGATTAATGATCCCCACCTAACAATTAAAGCCATAGGACACCAATGATACTGAAGCTATGAGTACACCGACTACGAAAGCCTGGGCTTTGACTCCTATATAATTCCAACCCAAGATCTCACCCCCGGACAATTCCGTCTCCTAGAGACAGATCACCGAATAGTAGTCCCAATAGAATCACCAATTCGAGTTCTCGTCTCGGCCGAAGACGTCTTACACTCTTGAGCCGTTCCCGCCCTAGGAGTAAAAATAGACGCGGTGCCTGGACGTCTTAATCAAACCGCTTTCATTGCCTCCCGACCAGGGGTATTCTATGGACAATGCTCCGAGATCTGCGGGGCAAACCACAGCTTTATACCGATCGTAGTTGAAGCAGTACCACTAGAACACTTCGAAAACTGATCCACACTAATACTAGAAGACGCCTCACTAGGAAGCTAAATTTGGGCTACAGCGTTGGCCTTTTAAGCCAAAGATTGGTGCCTCCCAACCACCTCTAGTGAAATGCCCCAATTAAATCCCGCCCCTTGATTTGCAATCTTAGTATTTTCGTGAGCAATTTTTCTCACTATTATCCCAACTAAAGTCATAAGCCACACTTCACCAAACGAGCCTACCCCTCTAAATGCTGAAGCACACAAAACTGAACCCTGAGACTGACCATGGCAATAAGCTTCTTCGACCAATTTGCAAGCCCATCTTACCTGGGAATCCCCCTAATTGCCATTGCAATCGCACTACCCTGAGTCCTATACCCCTCACCATCCTCACGATGAGTTAACAACCGACTTATTACTATTCAAGGATGACTAATTAACCGCTTTACCAACCAACTTATGCTTCCCCTTAATACTGGAGGCCATAAATGAGCTCTATTATTAGCCTCCCTAATAGTCTTCCTCATTACCATCAATATGCTTGGCCTCCTGCCATATACATTTACCCCCACAACGCAACTATCCCTTAACATAGGATTTGCCGTGCCACTATGACTTGCAACAGTCATTATTGGAATGCGTAATCAACCAACAGTTGCTCTAGGTCACCTCCTCCCAGAAGGGACACCAATTCCATTAATCCCAGTACTAATTATTATCGAAACAATTAGCCTATTCATTCGCCCCTTAGCCCTTGGCGTCCGACTAACAGCCAACTTAACTGCCGGACACCTTCTAATTCAACTTATTGCTACTGCTGTGTTTGTACTACTCCCCATAATACCGACCGTAGCAATCCTAACAGCCATTGTCCTCTTCTTGCTTACACTTCTAGAAGTTGCAGTTGCAATAATTCAAGCCTACGTATTTGTCCTTCTCCTAAGCCTCTACCTACAAGAGAACGTTTAATGGCCCACCAAGCACATGCATATCATATGGTTGATCCAAGCCCATGACCACTAACTGGCGCAATCGGAGCTCTTTTAATGACATCCGGTCTAGCGATCTGGTTTCACTTTCACTCAACCACACTAATAACCCTTGGAGTAGTCCTTTTACTCCTCACCATGTACCAGTGATGACGAGATATCATTCGAGAAGGAACCTTCCAAGGTCACCACACACCCCCCGTACAAAAAGGCTTACGATACGGAATAATCCTATTCATTACATCCGAAGTCTTTTTCTTCCTTGGATTTTTCTGAGCCTTCTACCACTCAAGCTTAGCACCAACACCCGAACTAGGAGGCTGCTGACCACCAACAGGAATTATTACACTTGACCCATTTGAAGTCCCCCTTCTTAACACAGCCGTACTTCTAGCATCCGGGGTCACAGTAACATGAGCACACCATAGCCTCATGGAAGGCGAGCGAAAGCAGGCTATCCAATCCCTCGCACTCACTATTCTTCTAGGACTTTATTTTACAGCCCTTCAAGCCATGGAATACTACGAAGCACCATTTACAATCGCAGACGGGGTCTATGGGTCCACATTCTTTGTGGCCACAGGATTCCACGGACTCCATGTTATTATTGGATCCTCATTTTTAGCCGTCTGCTTCCTCCGCCAGGTCCAATACCATTTCACATCTGAACATCACTTTGGTTTCGAAGCCGCCGCATGATACTGACACTTTGTCGACGTAGTATGACTATTCCTCTACGTATCCATTTACTGATGAGGCTCATAATCTTTCTAGTATTAAGCGCTAGTACGAGTGACTTCCAATCACCCAGTCTTGGTTGAACCCCAAGGAAAGATAATGAACTTAATTATTACCATTTTAATTATTACAATTACCCTATCCCTCGTACTAGCAGTCGTATCCTTCTGGCTCCCACAAATAAACCCAGACGCAGAAAAACTTTCACCATACGAATGCGGCTTCGACCCCCTCGGGTCCGCTCGACTGCCATTTTCCCTTCGATTTTTCTTGGTGGCCATCCTATTCCTTCTATTTGACCTAGAAATCGCCCTCCTCCTTCCCCTACCCTGAGGCGATCAACTCTATAACCCTGCCGGAACCTTTTTCTGAGCCACAGCAGTCCTTATTCTCTTAACACTAGGACTAATTTATGAATGAACGCAAGGAGGCCTAGAATGAGCAGAGTAGAGGGTTAGTCCAAAACAAGACCTCTGATTTCGGCTCAGAAAATCGTGGTTAAATTCCACGACCCCCTTATGACACCCGTTCACTTCAGCTTTACCTCAGCATTTATCCTGGGGCTTATAGGCCTCGCATTCCACCGGACCCACCTGTTATCGGCCCTATTATGCCTAGAAGGAATAATACTATCACTATTCATTGCACTAGCCCTCTGGGCCATACAATTCGAGTCTACAGGATTCTCAGCAGCCCCAATACTTCTGTTAGCTTTTTCCGCCTGTGAAGCAAGCGCAGGCCTTGCCCTCCTAGTCGCCACAGCCCGTACTCACGGAACTGACCGCCTACAAAACCTTAATCTTCTACAATGCTAAAAGTACTAATCCCGACAATTATACTATTCCCAACAATCTGATTATCCTCTCCTAAGTGGCTGTGAACAACAACGACCACACACAGCCTTATTATTGCACTCACCAGCCTTGTCTGATTAAAGTGAACATCAGAGACCGGCTGAACAACCTCTAACATGTATATGGCCACAGACCCATTATCCACCCCCCTTCTTGTTCTTACATGCTGACTTCTTCCTCTAATAATTCTAGCCAGCCAAAACCACATCAACCCAGAACCAATTACACGACAACGACTGTATATTACCCTCCTGGCCTCATTACAAACTTTTCTAATTATAGCATTCGGCGCCACCGAAATTATTCTGTTCTACGTCATATTTGAAGCCACACTCATCCCCACCCTCATTATCATTACCCGCTGAGGAAACCAAACCGAACGCCTAAACGCAGGAACCTACTTCCTTTTCTATACACTAGCAGGATCGCTACCACTCCTAGTGGCCCTCCTCCTTCTCCAACAATCAACTGGAACACTGTCTATATTAATTTTACAATACTCCCAACCCCTGGCCCTCAATTCCTGAGGCCACAAAATCTGATGGGCAGGATGCTTAATCGCGTTTTTAGTAAAAATACCCCTCTATGGGGTCCACCTCTGACTGCCTAAAGCGCACGTTGAGGCCCCCGTAGCCGGATCAATAGTCCTAGCCGCAGTTCTCCTCAAACTAGGAGGCTATGGAATAATACGAATAATAGTAATGCTAGACCCCCTCTCCAAAGAATTAGCCTACCCCTTCATTATCTTGGCCCTATGGGGTATTATCATAACCGGGTCCATCTGTTTACGTCAAACAGACTTAAAATCGTTAATCGCCTATTCCTCAGTAAGTCACATGGGATTAGTCGCAGGGGGGATCCTAATCCAAACCCCATGAGGATTTACCGGGGCAATCATTTTAATAATCGCCCACGGCCTTGTATCCTCCGCACTATTCTGCTTAGCCAACACCGCCTACGAACGAACACATAGCCGAACCATAATCCTTGCACGAGGGTTGCAAATAATTTTTCCCCTGACAGCAGTCTGGTGATTCATCGCCAACCTAGCTAACCTAGCCCTTCCACCTCTTCCAAACCTTATAGGAGAGCTAATAATTATCACCACCTTATTTAATTGATCCCCATGAACTATTATACTTACAGGAGTAGGAACACTGATCACGGCTGGCTACTCCCTCTACCTGTTCCTAATATCTCAACGGGGCCCAGCACCAAACCACATCGTAGGCCTACCACCATTCCACACCCGAGAGCACCTACTAATAACACTCCACCTTATTCCAGTCATCCTCCTAGTAACAAAGCCAGAACTTATATGAGGCTGATGCTATTAGTAAGTATAGTTTAACTAAAAATATTAGATTGTGATTCTAAAGATAGGGGTTAAAATCCCCTTACTCACCGAGAAAGGCCCGAGGCAATAAGCACTGCTAATACTTATAGTCCACGGTTAAACTCCGTGGTTTTCTCGCGCTTCTAAAGGATAACAGCTCATCCATTGGTCTTAGGAACCAAAAACTCTTGGTGCAAATCCAAGTGGAAGCTATGCACCCAACACCTTTAATCCTGTCCTCTTCACTGGTCCTAGTCATCATTATTTTAATTTATCCTCTACTCACCTCGCTAAGTCCAAACCCTTTAAACCCTAAATGAGCAACACTGCACGTTAAAACCGCTGTAAGCTCCGCATTCTTTATTAGCCTTCTTCCACTCATACTTTTCCTCGACCAAGGCACTGAAACCATCGTTACAAACTGACACTGAATAAATACCACAACATTTGACATCAACATCAGCTTCAAATTTGATCACTATTCACTTATCTTTACCCCTATTGCCCTTTACGTAACCTGATCCATCCTAGAATTCGCATCTTGGTACATACACTCCGACCCGTACATGAACCGATTTTTCAAATATTTGTTATTATTCCTAGTAGCCATAATTATTTTAGTTACAGCCAACAATATATTTCAACTATTCATTGGATGAGAAGGGGTTGGAATTATATCATTTCTCCTCATCGGCTGATGATATGGACGAGCAGATGCCAACACAGCAGCCCTACAAGCCGTTATCTACAACCGAGTGGGTGATATTGGACTAATCATAAGCATGGCCTGATTTGCAATAAACCTAAACTCATGGGAAATTCAACAAATTTTCTTCCTATCAAAAGACTTCGACACAACCCTCCCATTAATTGGCCTTATCCTAGCAGCAACTGGAAAATCCGCTCAATTTGGGCTCCATCCATGACTTCCCTCCGCCATGGAGGGCCCCACACCAGTCTCTGCCCTACTTCACTCCAGCACCATGGTCGTAGCCGGAATTTTTCTTCTAATTCGACTCCACCCAATCATGGAAAACAACGAACTCGCCCTAACAATTTGCCTATGCTTAGGAGCCCTAACCACCCTATTTACAGCTGCCTGTGCCCTAACCCAAAACGACATTAAAAAAATCGTGGCCTTCTCTACATCAAGCCAACTAGGACTCATAATAGTAACAATTGGGCTTAATCAACCACAACTAGCATTCCTTCACATTTGTACGCACGCCTTCTTCAAAGCAATATTATTCTTGTGCTCAGGATCAATTATCCACAGCCTCAATGATGAACAAGATATCCGAAAGATAGGAGGTCTACAAAATCTTATACCATTTACCTCAACATGCCTAACAATTGGCAGCCTAGCACTCACGGGAACCCCCTTCCTGGCCGGATTCTTTTCAAAAGATGCCATTATTGAAGCCCTAAATACCTCCCACCTAAACGCCTGAGCCCTAACCCTCACACTCATTGCCACCTCCTTTACCGCCGTATATAGTTTCCGAGTAGTCTTTTTTGTTAACATAGGAACACCCCGATTCCTGCCATTTTCACCAATTAACGAAAATGATCCATTAGTTATTAACCCCATCAAACGACTTGCTTGAGGAAGCATCATCGCAGGACTTATTATTACATCCAACTTCCTACCCTCAAAAACTCCTATTATAACTATGCCCATAACCCTTAAAATAGCCGCCATTGCAGTAACAATTATTGGGCTGCTAACAGCCATAGAACTTACTGCCCTAACCAACAAACAATTTAAAACCCGCCCTACAGCTCAACTTCATCACTTCTCCAACATACTGGGCTACTTCCCAGCAATTACCCATCGACTAATTCCGAAACTAAATTTAACCCTAGGCCAACTAGCCGCCACCCAAATAGTAGACCAAACATGATTTGAAGCCGCAGGACCAAAAGGGGCCTCCTCAACCCAAATTAAAATGGCTAAGACCATTAGCGACGCCCAACGAGGAATAATTAAAACCTATCTAACAATCTTCCTGCTCTCCACAGCCCTAGCCATTCTCTTAGCCATAATTTAAACCGCCCGAAGAGTCCCACGGCCCAAACCTCGAGTTAACTCCAACACCACAAACAAAGTTAAAAGCAAAACCCATGCACAAATAACCAATATTCCACCACCAGATGAATACATTTCAGCAACCCCACTAGTATCCCCCCGCAACACAGAAAACTCCTTCAAGCCATCAACAACCACCCAAGACCCCTCATACCAACCATCTCAAAATAAACCAATCATCAACCCAACACCAAGTAAATAAACTAATACATACCCAACCACAGAACGATCCCCCCAAGTTTCGGGAAAAGGTTCAGCAGCCAAAGCCGCCGAATATGCAAACACCACAAGTATACCCCCTAAATAAATTAAAAAAAGAACCAAAGACAAAAAAGACCCACCATGACTAACTAACACCCCACACCCAACCCCCGCCGCCATCACTAAACCAAGAGCAGCAAAATAAGGTGCGGGATTAGAAGCCACAGCAACCAAACCAATAATTAAAGCTATTAACAGTAAAGATACAAGATAAGTCATAATTCTCACTCGGATTTTAACCGAGACCAGTGACTTGAAGAACCACCGTTGTTATTCAACTATAAGAACCCATTAATGGCAAGCCTGCGAAAAACACACCCCCTTATTAAAATCGCCAACGACGCACTAGTCGACCTCCCAGCCCCCTCAAACATCTCAGTATGATGAAACTTTGGGTCACTACTAGGACTATGTTTAATTACCCAAATCCTAACAGGACTATTCCTAGCAATACACTATACCTCTGATATCACCACAGCCTTCTCCTCAGTAGCCCACATCTGCCGTGACGTCAATTACGGTTGACTTATCCGAAATATACACGCAAACGGAGCATCCTTCTTTTTTATCTGCCTTTACCTCCACATTGCTCGAGGCCTATATTATGGATCATTCCTGTATAAAGAAACCTGAAACATCGGAGTTATCCTATTTCTTCTAGTAATGATAACGGCTTTTGTTGGTTACGTCCTCCCATGAGGGCAAATATCCTTCTGAGGTGCCACAGTCATCACAAACCTCCTATCAGCAATCCCCTACGTAGGAAATGCCCTGGTACAATGAATTTGAGGAGGCTTCTCAGTGGATAATGCAACTCTTACACGATTCTTTGCCTTCCACTTCCTACTTCCATTTGTCGTCGCAGCAGCAACCATTATTCACCTGCTGTTTCTCCACGAAACAGGCTCAAACAACCCAATAGGATTAAACTCCGACGCAGACAAAATCTCCTTCCACCCATATTTCTCCTACAAAGACCTCCTAGGTTTTGTAGTAATACTTTTAGCACTCGCATCCTTAGCGCTATTTTCCCCCAACCTGTTGGGAGACCCAGACAATTTTACCCCAGCGAACCCACTGGTCACCCCGCCCCACATCAAACCTGAGTGATACTTCCTATTTGCCTACGCCATCCTTCGATCCATCCCAAACAAACTGGGAGGAGTCCTGGCCCTCCTATTCTCTATTCTAGTACTAATGGTAGTACCAATCTTACATACATCAAAACAACGAGGACTAACATTCCGACCAATTACCCAATTCCTATTCTGAACTTTAGTTGCGGACATAATTATCTTAACATGAATTGGAGGAATGCCAGTAGAACACCCGTTCATTATTATTGGACAAATTGCATCAGTTCTATACTTTACCCTATTCCTAGTCCTTATTCCCCTAGCCGGATGACTAGAAAATAAAGCACTTGAATGAGCCTGCCCTAGTAGCTTAGTCTTAAAGCATCGGTCTTGTAATCCGAAGATCGGAGGTTAAAATCCCCCCTAGCGCCGCCAGAAAAAAGAGATTTTAACTCTCACCCCTGGCTCCCAAAGCCAGAATTCTAAATTAAACTATTTTCTGCATAGCGTTATGGTATAGTACATATTATGCATAATATTACATTAATGTATTAGTACATTCATGTATAATCACCAATAAAATATTTAGACCATAAAGCAAGTACTTACCTGTAAAGTGCATTTACATATTATTTTAATTCAATAAAATATTAATTAAACTTGAATTTATGGGAGCGTCCAAATACTGTTGTCCTCAGATTTTTACTCTGTTTAATCAATTAGGATTTACTCACACAATATTAATGTAGTAAGAAACCACCAACCAGTTTATATAAAGGTTAAATATTAATGATAGAATCAGGGACAATAATTGTGGGGGTCGCACTTAGTGAACTATTACTGGCATCTGGTTCCTATTTCAGGTCCATAATATTCATTATCCCATCATCGGATAATTATACTGGCATTTGATTAATGGTGTAGTACATATGTCTCGTTACCCCCCAAGCCGAGCGTTCTTTTATATGCATAGGGTATCTTTTTTTGGTCTTCCTTTCATATACATCTCAGAGTGCAGGCTCAATAACAACTTAAGGTGGAACATAATGGTCACAAATAATATAGTTTAATGATCGTAAGACATAACTCAAGAATTACATATGTTTATCTCAAGTGCATAATATATCCTTATCAACATACTATTATTCTATATGCCCCCCGTTTTTGCGCGACAAACCCCCTTACCCCCTACGCCCGGCAAATCCTGTGTCCCTGTCAAACCCCGAAACCAGGGAGGACGGGCCGAGCGTATCAAAGTCAACAAGTTTTAATAAGGGTTGACTTATGCCATTACATATTATATATAACATATAAATATTTTTTAAGCGCCCTTAACACATAACCTAAAAATTAGGACTAAAAAAATTACAAAACACCGGAATACTAAAATTTCCAATATATTG